GGTGGGGTTTTCTCTTGATTGAATACAGAAAAAGAAGACCATCCCCTTTTTGTTTTGGTGTGCTTCGCTAGGTCTAGGTAAGGTATACGAAGAAAAAGCTTATTTTACATTGTTGACAATGAAACTTACCAAAGAGATTCGTTTTTTCAACAAACTTTAGCTTGTCCACAAATACATCAGGTTATTCCCTAGATCTATGTGAATAACTCTTTGGAGTTTTTCACCGGGCTTGTGTGATGATTTTGACTTATTAAATTCATTAAGGTTAGGTATACCAAAGAAAAGGAATATCACTAGCTTAACCCCTTGATTGTGGACAGGAAAATTCATATGGAATTTCCCTCCGAAGATTAATGACGAAGGGTTGGTTTGTTTTTCCACGATTGGAAAAGGATCGATTCGATCCCTTGAAATACGCTTTTCTTTCAGTTTTCTGTTCTGCTTTAAACGATTCCTGTGAGTGAGTTTCTAGGACAAATTTGGTTTCGATGAACCAATCGGTCAGTTACAAGCAACAAACAAGAATGAAGAAATGAAAATTTGAAATACAAAATTGTATAATTTTCATTTTATTTATTTTATAGGGCTCTAGGGCTATACGGACTCGAACCGTAGACCTTCTCGGTAAAACAGATCAAACTTATTATTATCAAAATGATCTGAACTGTTTCAAAAACCCAACATGCATTTTTTTTGCATTGGGCTCTTTCATTAACTGATAGAAATATCAGCCAATCCACCATATTTTTTCTTGACAGAAAAATAAGATAAGAAGATGGCTCCATGTGCTCTGATTCATTATTTGGGATTCTGATCCAGGAGCACTACCAAAGTGTTTCAAAGGTGGGGTTATCTTGACGTAGGTCTGCCTCTGGCCTAGATCGTTTTAAGTTAAATGAAGTCTCTATCGTTCGGCTTAAAAAATCCAATATGAAACTTCATACACCTTCAAGTTCATAGGACGAAAAGAGATTTTTTGAGGACCTTATACTCATTATGCCTAGCATTGAATGTACTGGTATTCACCTTATCAATATCTCAAATCAATGATGGGGTCTGTTTGGTACCTAAATGGGCACTCAAATCGGACCGAACCATTTGTCAGGCTATTGTTCTCTTAAAGTTATCGAGTAAGACATCGATTTCTCAATAAGATCCATTTTTTGGATTGTATGATGGACTCCCCTGAAAAACATTGGCGCGCGTGTAAACGAGGTGCTCTACCAACTGAGCTATAGCCCTTAGTGCTTGTGATGCATATTTTATCATGTATATAATTTGTTGTCAAGATGAATATTCTATGATCCATCATCCTAAATTTTTGGGTGGTATTGCTTAGATTATTATTGCTTATTAAGGAATATGATATTTATAATCCATCGATGGGATGAGGTCCATTTGGTTCTCTTTGGGATGATAAATGACCTACTTAACTCAGTGGTTAGAGTATTGCTTTCATACGGCGGGAGTCATTGGTTCAAATCCAATAGTAGGTAGAACTTATTAGATACCGGAGTCAATGGTATCTAATAAGTTTTTTGCCCCACCCTCTTCTATTTTTATAGATTTTGTATTTTTATTTATTTCTATTTCATTTTTGAATTGCGTTGTATCAAAATTGGATTCTGCTTGATTGGATTCACTCGACAGAATCCAATCAAAATGGGGTTTAGAAACCGAACTTCTTTTGACGCACCAACTAGTTATGAAATCGCATTGACAGCCTCTACTCTTGTCCTAGCTCGTCGGAGAGCTAGATTTGCCTCAATTATTTGTCTCTTTCCTTCAGCTTTTCTCAAATTAGCTTCTGCTATTTCAAGAGTTTGCTGAGCTTCTTGTGGATCAATATCACTACCCTTTTCCGCATCATTTACTAAAACAGTGATCTCATTATTGCCTATTCTAGCAAAACCACCCATCAGAGCCATCGTTAACCATTGGTCCTTAAGGCGTATTCTCAAAATCCCTATATCTACAGCTGTAGCAATAGGAGCATGATTTGGTAATACGCCAATTTGACCACTATTTGTAGATAAAATGATTTCTTTCACTTCTGAATCCCAAACAATTCGATTAGGGGTCAGTACACAAAGATTTAAAGTCATTTCTTCAAATTGCTCTCCATTTCTAAGTTCATAGCCTTCGCGGTAGCTTCATCGATATTACCTACTAAATAAAAGGCCTGTTCAGGAAGACCATCTAATTCTCCGGAAAGGATCAATTGAAACCCCCTAATGGTTTCTGCTAGACCAACATATTTCCCTGGAGAACCGGTAAATACTTCGGCTACAAAAAAGGGTTGTGATAAGAAACGCTCAATTTTTCGAGCTCTTGCTACGGTTAAACGATCCTCTTCGGATAATTCGTCCAACCCAAGGATAGCTATAATGTCCTGAAGCTCTTTATAACGTTGTAAAGTTTGCTTAACTCTTTGCGCAGTTTCATAATGCTCCTCACCAACGATCCGAGGTTGAAGCATGGTTGAAGTTGAATCTAAAGG